GAAATAAATAATTCCTGTTGGATCTCTTGCTTTCAAGTTCTCTTAGTAGTATCCTCCTAAGCCTAGTCCAGCTGTCCTTGTTATTGCCCCTCCGGTTCCGGTTGCTGTGGGTCCAGTCGACCCTCTTCCAAGACAAGATTATGGGCAAGAGAAGGGGCTATTCGAGTACTTCTTCCTCCCGAGATTGCTTTTCTTGTTATCAAAAGTCAGGGGCAGGATAAGAAATAGAGAATCCCCCTATCGATCCCTATCGAGCCAGCCCAGGCTAGGAAATCTCCCTTAGTTTAATTAGTCTCTCCAACCCGCCTAGTCAAAAGCCCTTTTTTTAGTTTAACCTGAATATAAAGAGACCTTCTATTGGGAGGACTAGTCTTTTTGCGTAAGCCGCCTTGCTCTAAGAATCATCTCTTCTCCCCGCGAGGGAGTAGCCTTTGCCAAAGAAGCGCTAATTACTTGTTGCATTGCCTGCGTTAGGAGATGAGTGCACTTGAGAAGAATGAGACATGGGACAAAGAAGTTAAAACAAACAAAAAAGGGGCCAGAACATAAGAAGGTGGTAGACAATTTAGAGAGCTTGGAGGAAAAGATCAAGACCATCAAGGGTATAGAGAGGCACCAAGTTCGCAGAGATCTGCTTCTTCTCAGACAGCTCCCCCACAAACCCCAGATTTGTATTAGTATAATGGAAGAGGGTGAAGTCTTACTCATCTCCGCGCGTCTACTGTGGGGAAATGTGTTCTTACGGAGATAAAAGCTACTAATCCAACAGTTCCAGAAGAGTCTCACCGGCCCGAAAGAGATGTACCGAAGCTCTCAAGCGGCCCGGCCTATGCCGAGAGGGTTACAGCGGGCAATCATTAATATGCCTTGGGGAAGTCATGCACCTGGCCTAGACGGATAAAGGAAAGATTCTCTCACCGAAAACAAGTAAACGAAATAATTACTAGTGCCCGATCGAAATGTCACTTCCTTGCCTTAGGGCAGGGTTTGACACTATATAAGGACCAGGTAATTTCTTAAAGAATGCCTTTACCTCCTTTACTTACTTTATTGGCCCCGCTCCGCACCTGTCTTGCTTGTCTTTCTTCCTCCTCTTCTCCTTCGATACGTGCCTGCTACTGCAGCAGCTAGAGAGAGAAAAGAAAAGTACGGATTCGGACATGGGAGCATTAGGAAGATTCTTTCTAGCTTATGTGATTCACTCCTTAAAGAAGGTAGTTGGCTTACTTGCTTTTGAGAGGACAGGTAGTTTACGAAGAGAAGACAGACGCAAGACTCATCCCGATGGATGCGAGACAGCAGAGGATGTGGGAGCTTTCTTTCCCAAGGAAGAGCCCAAGCAATGCCCTTGGGAGCGCATTGCTTTCGGTGCAATCCAACTCTCTTCCCCTGCTTCGCCTAACTGAGAAAAGACAGAAGCAGCACCGCTAGTGCACTTGAAGCTATTTCCTGTAAGGTATAGACCAAGTCATTTAATTGTACCGGTCCTGCTCTTTCTTTTGTTTGTGCCAACCTTCTCGCCCTAGCCCTGTGTCCACAATTCCAGGCCTTAAATCAAAGTCTTGGAGTCAACTAGAAGGTAGGTGGAAGGCCCTAACCGAGAGAGGGTCCACGGTGGCTACGGGGAACCAGAGCCCGCACGAAGGATTCAATGCAGAATGAGTTCTTATCTTATCTTTCTTATGATATTAGCTGTAATGACAAATCTCTTGAAAAACGAAGACCTTGACTAGTAGCCGGCTGACTTACGAATACCAGAATCTCTAAAAGAGGGCTTTCTCTAATAGGGGAAAAGCATTGGCATTCTATTAAAGCGGCGCAGTCAGAAAGTAAAGCAGGAGGCAGAAGGTGGGGAAGGAATGATTCTCAGAAAAAGGGTAGGGTTAGGGGATTGGTCTGGAGTGGAGCCGGGGTAAGGAGCGAGTTCAGTTCCCAGAAAGAATAGGCAGCTGTTAGAGTAGCGGTCGGTGGGAATAGTCCTAGCTTTCTTTACAGAACAGATTCAAGTGCCATCCTCCAGGATTTAGCTGTTGAAGGAATAGGAACAGCTCTTATTCACGACTCTGCTGCCATTGAATTTGTTGAGTTTGCTCCTCTCGTAGATAAGAGAAAGGCAGCTTAAAGGAAAGCAGTTGTAAAAGAGAAAAATCCCCTACCCAGCATTAGACTTTATTACCGCCGTTGGACTAAAGCATTGGGAAAGGGCCTACCCCTACTCGAAAGGAAGTTAAGTCGCCCAGTGAAGGAACCCAGGGAGAAGCTTTTGTCTCTTTTGTTGAATCGACTCTTCACTCATGCTTTTCTGTTAAAAAGAAGAAGATATTGCCCTCGGTGCGCTAGGAAGAGGCTTTCCGAAACCATTGATTGAATGGTTTGGTCGAAAAGAAAGGAATTAGCTCTGCTTCGAGGAACTAGCCTTTTCGAATATGATTTTCGAGATGTAGAAGGAGCTCCACCGATAGCGAAGGACGGAGTTAGTGCATTTATGCAGAGACTAAAAAAGATTCCGATTCAAGCTCTGAACCAAAGCTAATTCTTTTCTCTATTGTACCCTCATCGACACCGAATCTCCAGGTATATTAGCTCCAATCGGGCAAGTAAGGAGTAAATAGTCTTTACCTTTATTGTTGCCATATAAAGAGATGGTCTATCAGTATGAAAAACTTATAGAATTTCCAGTGGATTTTCCCACCCATGTGGAAAATTTTATTTCCACTCTGGACGTCAACCATGGTATTCCATTCTATACTAATGGAGACTATGATACAATAGTCCAAGCCTTGAGCATTGAAAGCCCTAGTTCCACCCCCCAAAACGACGGAATTCAAAACAAGGCACATGATCTGTGTGAGACGTATAAAAGGCGCCTTGACTAAGCAGGTACGGGGATGGCATTAGTAGGGGGATTAGAAGGTGCAAAATCAATGGGTGCCGGAGCGACTACAACCATGTCCGAACGACTGCTTTCTTATAGGCGGGGACCACCATTTGCATTTTGAAATGCTTTCTATTTATTCTATAGATGGACTATAACGAGGCGGACGACAGACCCACTCACGATCTACTAAAGGGAAAGTAGCTTGATATTGGTTCGAATCCTATTCGTGAGATTTCTCAGTCTCTTCACCCACAAGGGAATCCATCTGTGAGTTTCCTTGGTTAGAATACGCTTGGGATGCCAGAATGTCAGGATAATTGGTCTACCTACAAAACAACCAGTGCCCTCCTTCCAGAACAGCTCTTCTAGCATCATCACTAAAGAACCTCAAGAAGTGGAAACCATCCTCGTGGTAGATCACCTTGGTTAATCCTTCTGAATACAAAATTGGATGCGCAATGGAGTTAACAGCATAGAAAGGAAGCTTTTGTAGCCAACTAGACACTCACTCCATTTTTTATTAGCCTCCTCAATCACCTTCGTCTCGGTTTATGGAAAGTCGGAGCAACGTCTTCTCTTACGTAATTTTATTATATATTCTCTTTTTAAGCCTCAAAGCTCTAGTCGTACCATACACTGATTCTTGCTGTTGCTTCAGATAAGATGACTGAACGTCTTCAGGATGTCTTAAACGTTGGGTGGAAGTTTGAAAAAGATTGGACTACTTCCTATGGTAAAGAAGTCCCAATCCTGGAAGAATAACACAGCACAGGAAGGATCGCTTTCTCTACTGATGCGGGAGCTGGCAAGAGGAGGTTGTTTGCTATTGGCAACTATGTCCTCCAACGCGCTTTAAAACCTCTTAACGATTTCTTAATGAGATCGTTGAAGGCTATCCCTATGGATGGGACTTTCAACCAAACCGCTCCGGTGGAACGGTTGGCAGGCTCATCTATAACGTATTCTGTAGATCTTAAGGAAAGCAGACGGGGAAACAATCAATAAGCTTCCTGCCTGGTATCTGATTGGATGCACTGGCCAGGCTATCTCATAGTCTGGTACTCACTGCCAGTAGACTGAATCAGGTAGACAGTCAGCTCTCTTACAGCCGGTTACTGCGATTGATTGGGGAGAGAGTGCTAGTCTAACTGCCGGTACGGGTATGATAATAGATAGAGGATCCGCCAGTCCTAGAATCAGAAGGTAGCTTGTCTGCCGGACTGGCTGCTTCATTGAATGTGTCGATCTTATTCTATATAAGGAGTTGATTTGCATCCTTGTCTGGCAGTTAGCTAAGCGAGAAGCTGTGATCGAGGAAGCCCCGCCCAGTAGTGCCTCTACTCTACTAGTCCTAGTACTAGATACTAGATAGACAGGCCGATCACCGGTGGCATAAGATCCTTCTCTGCTTGTCTAACTCAAGCCAGATAGCAGCAATCACTCGAAATAGTCATATGCGGAACACATGCAAGTCCAGATTGAAATATAAGATAGCAAAGTCTATCTCTGAAGACCAAAAGGAAATGTTGGGGGGGACAGGTCTCTAGGGAAGAAATGCCAGAGGTCTAACCTAACCGTTTGTTTCATGCAGTGAAGCGGGCTAGAGCCAGAAGTACGGGATTGTTTGAAGGCCTTTCCGGTTTCAGCCAACTATATATAGTGTCAAGGAATAGAATTTCTTTTGGGCAAGTAAAGTCAAAAGAAAGGGCAATATTCCAAAAAGTAGTTCCTGACTCCAATCAGTCAACTACGGGCGGTAAAAGAGCTGGTAGTGAATCTTCGGCGCAAGCTGTAGGAGTAGGACTAGTTTAGGTTTAGGCGAGGGAAGAAGCAACGGCTAACGAGATAGGGGCGACAAAGCGAGGGGATTGAGCCTTTCTCCTAGCGCAAGAGTTTTCGTCGCTGGATTAAGACGACTTAGCTACTTACTTGTCTGAAAGCGGAAAAGGAAGGTGACTAACTTCATTCGGTAAAGCTAGATAGCAACCGAAAGAGGCACATAAAAAAAAAGATCTTTTGCCCGGAAGACAAGATCGCAAGGGAAAGTTCCATGAATCAGCAAATCCTTGTTTTTAGTTATTAGGTTAAGCGTGAGCAGCGTGGGCATGAAGCTAGCAGCAGCGAGCGATTTGCGGTCGTGATAAAAAGGTATGAAGTATATGATTATATCAGCAGATGTGTGTGTAACTTGATCTTCTCCGCAAGAGACTCCAACGGGAACTAAAGAGTCTTACAAAAGTCCTACCACGAGAAGGGTTTACCAACTCCAATCGGTTCTAGATAGTGGTAATAACTATTTTTATGCATTTTGCATATTTACCTAATTATGGAATAGCCAAAAGACAACACCAAGTGCCGTTCGGGAACAAGTGAAAACATAGGCCCAGGCGGTAGAGCCAAGGTAACTAAAAAAAACAATTCTCAATTTTTTGATCGCCCAAATTTAGTATTCCACCTCTAAGGGTCAGAATCTTGCTCGGCTGTCCTTTCAATCCACTATGCCAGCACACCAAGGCTTGGTTGAAGAATGGTTGGTGAATATGCATGCTTCCCCCCTATTCCCGCTCATTATATATAACCGACTAGCTGATATTCCAGTAAAGGAGTCAAGCCCGCGCAGAAAAACCTTTGAATTAGTGGGTAACTTCCTCTCATCCACAACCCCGGCTACCCATAGTTTGAAGGGAAAGTTTATCCCCCCTAAATAGGTTGGGGCAGCCCTATGCCGCGATGATGACTAAATAGATTATTCCCGCGAAACCAAAGCGCTTCATAGTTTTAGAAACTTTTAGGCCGGCCATTCACCCCATGCCCATCCTTTGATGCCGATGCCGGCAAGCGTTCCCCTCCCCTTTTCCATTGTTGAAACGGGCCTTCCTCTTTTGCAGGAAGGTTCACTATGTAAACTTTGGAAACTCTCCTAACAGGCAGAGACAGCTCAAAAGAGGGATTGGCGGGAATTTCCTTCTTTCATCCCTAGCAACCCAAAAAACATCCTACGTTGTGAACTGATTTCCTGAGCTCTTCTTTGATAGATTGAAATCCGATTTTAGAGTTAGAGTATCTTGAAGTGCTGGGCTCAATAGTATCCTTCCGTGAGATGAGCTGGGCAAGGATAGGTGAATTCTTGTATAAGGAAGAAGCGGAAGAGCGACTTGAAAGAAAGGTTGGAAGAACTAGTCCCTTACTTGAATTAGGAATCTCAACTCGATCTTAGCGGATCTAACTTGAACTCCTTCTGTCTTAGCCTACCATCTTTATCTTCTATCCCCTGGAGCTCTCGTTTTGAGAGGATAAGTAGCTGACCTCTTTCTAGTAATCCCCTTAGTCTCCAATCTAAGAGAAAAGTAGCTCCTGGCTTCATGTCTTGCTGATCGATTGACTTCTTTTCTCAAGTTTAGTTTCTCTTTCAGTTGGTGATTGGGGATTGGCATAGTTCCCGTCTCCCCCATTTCTGGCCAAAGAAAAAGAAGGGGAATTCCTTCAAGGCAGCAGGAACGAATGGATAAAAAAACATGATTGTTCGCCGAACACAAGACCTGGTTATACGGGAGAAAAACGAGTATCAATAAGGAAAGGGCTTTCCCTATTAAGGAGGCGGATCCATTTCGGATGCTTTAGATATAGCAACCTGGGGATTAGTATAAGTAAGGGAATCAGTAATCGTTCTTGCTTGTTGGTCTGTTTGCTTTCGGCTTTGCAATTCAATAAAAAAAATAAAGAAGAGAAGAGAATCTTGTTGAGAGTTACTGCCCAATGGGAAAGATCAAGGTAACTTCCGCCTCCAAGGATAATCTAGAGTCGAGAAGCGACTAAAATCTCGTATATAGAGAGAGTCAAGCCGTTCCAATCTGCTATAGCAAGTCCTTCTTCACTGGAAGGATGGAACCCTGATTGGTATGCCAACATTTTATCTGGGTAGGTTGACCACATTGGAGGAAACTGGTTACCGGGCTTGTTACCATGTCTCCCGAGTGATGATCTCCTCAGTACATATGGCGTAAGATGTGATTCTACATCTCTAGTTTTGTGCCGCCCGAGGAACACTCTTTTTTTTTTTTGAATTATTGAACCGTAGCCCCGGAATTCAAAGGAGCAGAACTGACTGCTGGTGGAGCAATGGCTGATGGGAAGGTTGACTGACGATAGGTGTTTGGGTGGCGTGGAAGGCCGTGCTGTACTTTTTTTTTGGAATGGAACTCCTATATTGCGTAGATAGAGGTACCGTCCCACCCCAGAGAAAGGAGCGCATTAGCTGTTCTACTTGTTTTGTTGTTTAACAACTTTTCCAGGGAGAATGAGGAAGCCCGCCCAATAAACTTGCATGGAGAAAAGGATGGAGTTTATCAGCTGTAACCGGCCAGCGTAGGAGAGGCTTCTACCCGTCCAATGTTGAAGTTTGGATGGTTTTCTGTCCACAAGTACTTTGCAATCACTAGCTTTGAGCTTTGTCGTAAGTTGGGGTACCCCTAATGACCTTACGGGAAGTTTTCCTTCCTTGTAACCCAGCATGTTCGTGATCTGATTCTTTGTGGTTTCCTTTACTAAAATAATTAAAATGAAAACCTCACTCTTAGCCGGATTTGGGGTGAGACCAGAAAGATGTTGAAAGATATGGAGGACATTGTTGATAATGGCAATAGATTCTAAGTCACCATTGCTGAACACCATGAGATCATCCGCAAAGCATAGATGCGATATTTCCTCATTTTGACACCTCCAGTGATAGTCTTTGGGGCTTATCCGGTGCTCTATTTCATGTAGTCGGAATATCTGGTTTCTTTTCCTACTAATGCCAGATCTGATTCAATAGGAAAAGAACCTTAGACCCCGTCTGGTATTCAATTCACTAGCTTCGACCACTGTCATGTCACTCCCGTTCTTAAAGAGTCAAAGTGCTTTGAGGAAGAAGGGGAAGATAATAAGCTCTTTTTCTTTTTGCACCTGAATCAATAGTAGACAGATATAGACAGTGTGCAGTGAGGGTGGTTGTAAATCACTAGGTAACCTAACCAGTCTTTACTTAAGTCGGCCCAAGCAATGCCCCAAGACTCCCATGTCTTTCTTGGTTGGACCAACCCAACCGGCCAACAAGTCTCTCTTTTTTTTTGAGAGGCCATCTTTCTTGTCAAGTACCTCTTCAACTCTTTCTTCAACTAGGTCGGACGCGCAAAGCGCTCCACCTGAGTTAGAGCGGGTATTTGATCGAATCTGTGATGAATACGCAGAGTGGGTGGTGAGAGCCGGTAAGCAATTACCCCCAGAATGGAGCATGCCGGACCTTGTTCGGACAGTGATTGGGGACGAGGCTATTCACATCCCAGGCTTTCTCAAGGATTCATATGTTGATGTTATGTTACATGGACAAAATAGTTGGTTATGCAACGAGGTTTTTCAGTTTTTGGATTTTATTACCAGCTCGGTAATGTAATATAAACATAACATCTTAGTCTTTATAGAGCTGCGGCATTCCCCCTTCCTTTTTACTTTAATTGAAGTTTGATTGTGTTAATTGTTCTTTATTGGCTCTATATTCATTTCATACTCTATTTATTTCATATAGTCAATTTGGACTGACTTGTGGGGGGGGGTCTCAGCCTCTGGACTTTGAGTGGATTTGCTGTTTCGACAACGGCGCTGACAGTTCCAATCTGCCGGCGTTGGAATCGTCGTCAAGTTCCGAGTCTCTGGCTACTTTTCGAAATGTTATCGCAGCAGAAAATGAAGCGGAAATATATGAGCGAATTAGGGTTCTCGAGAACCAGCATTACTACAATATCCCCCCTCAGAATAACCCGGGAGATTACGCGAGGCTGGTTCGAGAGCACTTCGATCAAGCCCTAAACGTAGATCACTACAGGGAAATCTTTGATCGAGAGTATCTCGAACTATGCGTATTAGAGAAAAAGGCCGGTCTGCAGGATAAACTCTTCAATCTGATGCTTGATGAGCAGAATCTTGCTCGAATTATGGAGCTATCTCCCTATTCAAATAGTTGGCAGGAAGCCTACGACTTCATTCAGGAGAAGGTTTCCCCGCTTAGCTCCCTTGAACATGCCTATCCGCGCCATCTCATGGATGGAAGTCTGACGTTCTTTATAGAACAAGTAAACCTAAGCGGCCGCAATTCAGAAATCTATCGTGAATTCTACTCGCATTTCACCGATGACGAATTCCGTCGACAACTGGGGTTGCCCTTACCATAATAGGTTATAAGGTAAAAAATTAAGCCGGGCTTCAAATCATAACTAGGTTTTAGTCTCCTTCGGTCATGGCCTTTTTCAGTAAAGATTGGGATTTATAGTTCTTGCATTAACCGGTCTTGAATTAGGTGTAGGTAACTAAATTTGATTGTCTTATTGCGGGGTCTTACTGCTTTTTTTTGGATTCCTCATACTCAATGAATGAAGATTCAAACAAAAAGGAAAAGGGTCAAACCATATCTTACTGAAGAATCTGACTGAATGAGGATCAGAGAGCTCTTTATGTGGTCTCACTTTACCACCATATGAAATGCGCGAAACTTCGATTGGTGGAAGCCAGTCCATGAAGATTCTCCCTTTTCTTACGTGCAATTCCCCTCTTTCGGTAAGCATCCAGTATCTCAGCAAATGAACATTTCTCTAAGCTTATCCTGTAGCTTATACGTCGTTTGAAAGCTGCTTCAAGGATCGAATAGCTAAGGTTCGTTGACGATCCCTGGCTACAATCCCAGGGACATCATAAATAGTACCTGCTACTCCTACTTTTTCCACTTCGCATATGGGCTTTATATTCTCTACGGCGTCAACCATAAGTTTGATTACATCGCGTTCAGTTTGAGCTGGGAAGTAGTTTTGCTATTCCTTATCGAGCTTCTATTTCATCCCTTAAAGGAGATTCGGGAAAAGATAGAATAGGAAGACGTGTTTCCAGAACAAACAAGATACGGGTTGAGAGGGGGAAGTTAGCAAAGTTAGACAAGATTGGAATGGGCATAGGAACATGTATTGATGTACCAGATCGGCTAATGCTCCCAGGTTGATGCAAAGTATTCCACCAGTTGACTGAAGACTTTATAATAGGGATATCGATCGGTCCAGCACGGATTGAAATAGGAGCCGGTTCGACAGGAAGCTTTTGAAAACGCAGTGCACCCAGGTAAATCAGAAACGATATGAATACAGAGGTTAAACGAGCATCCCACACCCAAAAGGTGCCCCACATAGGTATTCCCCGAAACCCCCCAGTAACTAAGGTAAACAACGTAAAAAAAGCACCCATTTCTGTACCGGTTCCGGAAGAGCAAAGAAAAAGGGGATGTTTTGTTAATAGGAATAATAAAGTGTTTATAGCCGTAGCGATATAAACAAGAATACTCATCCGAGCCGCAGGAACATGTACATACAGAATACGAGAATTTCCACCTTGTTGAAGATCTAATGGTGCTACCCGAAGACTTAAATGAATAGCCATCGCTGTTAAGAACAACCGAGATCCAATGAAAATTAGCGCTGCGCTTCTGGTCTTTGACATCAAAAAAGAAGGTTGTAATAACGAAAGGGACATCTGAGAATTTTGTCCGAGCTAGTGGAACAAGAAAGACATGGATCTATATTCAATACGCAATCAAAGGATTTATCCCTTCGCAGAATTCCCCCTGCTTTGTTTTCGCTCCGCTCGTGCGTGGCACTCCTTGCTCGCGGAGCGGCATACATACCGCAAAAAACAAAAAGAAAGAAGAGAGAGCCCGGCCTCTGCTGAGGTTTAAGTACTAGAATTTTGATTATCTAAATGGACAACCCTTCGAAAGACTTTTTCCTTCAATCTTCTTTCTCATATTAATTATACTTATTTAATAGCTCTCAATAAAACCTTTTATCTATCGCCAGATAGGACTCTTGGGGTTTCCTATACAGGCGTGGACCTGCTGAAGATGCCGTAACCGCTGTTGATTAGACGTGAAGCGGTTCAGATCGGCGAAGTAGGCATCAATACCTCTGCCAATATTGGCATCCTCGTCTATCCGAAGGGGAAGGCTTCCCTCTTTATATAAAGCGAGGGTCTTTTCGGCTATCCTGCTCTCGCAGAGGCTGAAATGGTTTTCTGTCAACCGCCACTCCTTAGACGAAATCAGATCTTCCCACTCCTTTTTTTCCCGGTCGAGAGCTGTCCAAATCTCATTCTTTTCGATCTTGTACCTTAACCTTAGTACACTGCACACCATCGATAAAAAAAAGAAAACTAGAGGATCCAGGTTAGTTTCCCAACCCAACGGATCGTAACCTTGGGGCGACCTCCGTGGGTCACCCCCATTATGATCTCAAAGATAAGGGGAGCACGCCGGTCCCCCACTGTGCTGGCTAGTTAGTAAACTAGGATGTTGCTGAGCAAACTAGCCCGGTAATGGTCACTTTCACAATCAAAGCTGCCTTTCATGGTCTTGGAAGCAAGTTGCCAAACTCGCGAACGTAGCAACAACCGTTTACACGCCATAGCTATTGGTTCGCCTTTAATCGCTACTCGGAACCTCTGGCTTCAAATATTGAATTACTTCAAAGGGAGGAGACTCCAATCTCAGGTAACAATTATGCTGAGACTTTGGTAACTAAACTCACCATGGACCGTACTCGTCTTAGAGCTATTTCGACTTATTCAATTGAAAAAAGAGCACTTCCTTACCTAATCAAACCGGATTTCCCGCATCGAGAAAATCGAGCTTATTAGATAAAATAGTAAGGCCTGCCATTAGAAGAAACCAAAGGCAATTAGTTCATCTTTGAATAGGTAGCCCGGTTAACCAGACAACCTGGAGGGACTTCCTGCCATACAGGAAAGGAAAGACCTGGGGCCAGTACTCCCCAACTTGGGAACTCCGCTTATAGCGAAGGGGGGGAGCAGCTTTTTATGCGACACTACTCTGGCGAAGAGTGAACCGAGACTCTTTTTATTGAGATTTCCCTCGGGTTTCTGCTTAATTACTGGCGTCCACCTTTTTCATCCCGATCTGTCTTTCCGGGCCTATCGATGACCAGGGATCCGGAGGAGAAACCAAGGCCTTCCCACAAAAGGAGTGGAGGGCAGGCAAAGAAAACTACCTTGACGAGCTACTAGTAAAAGGAATGAATCTCGGGTACCTTCCACAAATGGAGGATGAGCAGAAGGAGCTGCAAGCCCTTTTTCTTTATTCTTTCGAGCGATGACCTCAAATGATCAATACCGCAAAAGAAAAGGACCAAAGTCCCCTATTTAGTGGCAGCCGGGCGGAGCTCGTCGGGACTAAGGGCACGGACTTCGAGCAATCCTTTGTTAGAAGGGGAGAACGGAGGTTTCATTATCGATAAGCTAATCCGGCTTGTAGTTTGAGGGAGATACCCGGCTGGTGGGGGTCTCTGACCCATAGACTTGACTCTCACAAAGGCGGAAAGGAGGACTTCTTTGATAATAGCAATTTTTTAGACCGGGAAAGAAAAGAGAAAAGAAGACCGTCCCATCTTGCGAGATCTCTCCATGATAAAGAAATCAGTTGAGACTGAGTAGGAGTACAACACCCTTACTGACGATACACCAAATGGTGAAAAAGTTCCTCAGAAGATCCCCTGCAGCAGTTAGACTGGCTTGGTACTGCTACTGTCACTCCACTGATTCAAAAGGGTTTCCTTCGGCCTGCCGCCGATTTAGAGTTTATACTTATAGCATACCGTCTCGATGGTTCCCCTCTTTACCAATCAGTACATTCCCCTATCTCTAAAGGGCTGCTTTAGCTCCTCAATTCGAGAATGGAAGACTCGTACCTGTTGCTGACTGGGAGTTTCCTATTGTTGCCTATTACGGCACCCCTCTATTAGATTAGAGGGCAGACTAAAGATGAATCAGGGGTGGGACATCCGCGATTGTGACGACTGTGTTTGGGGCAGATTAACAGAGGCAGAACAAACAAGAATAAGAAGTCCATCAAACAGATCCTAGAAGAAAGAGCAGGTTCCGAAGAAGCAGCAGCGCCCGACCAGTCCGAGTTGACACATATGATGGGGGAGTTAGAACAGCTCAAAGGACAAATGAAGATGATGGTGCAACTAATGACAGCTATGGTATCCTCCAGGGGAATAGAGCCCTCCTCCCTCAAGTCCAGCAGCACAAAGAAGAAATGGACAAGAAGGTCAAAAAGAAGAGGGAATCCGATCCCCTCCCAATTCTGCCATCTCGCCTACTTCCAGAATTGATTGCATCCAAACTGATCACTCCCATGCCTCCTAAACCGGCGAATCCTCAGGCTCCGGGACCAGATGCAAGATGTGAATATCATATTGGAGGTATACGTCATTGGACCAATGATTGCTACCATCTCAGGCATCGGATCCAAGATCTTCTGGACCATCAGTTGTTGAGTTTCTATTTGCGAGGGAGGAATGCGTATGTCTTACGCTTTGAAGAATCCATGCCCTTCATTGCAGGATGAATCAGAGAGTAGTAGTCTATGCAAGAAGAGAGAGAAAGACGTCCCAGATACAACCACCCATTTCACTCAAAGATAGGCTCGTTTGGCCTAAGGTGAAAGACGCGGATTACACAGACAGAGATTAACATGATATAACCCCCGATCCGGCCTCAACACAGGAAGAGCCCTGATCTGCACAACGTTATATCCCAGATCGTTCAGAATGCACCAAAGAGGCCTACGTCCTACCAAGCCCCTCGATCCACCTACCTAGTACCAGTTCCATCACAACCGCAGCCCCTTGTTCTCACCATTCCAAGCGCATCATATTTCGCACCATCAAATCCTCACACTCAGACCCACCCCAAAACCGATGGTTCTCACCTATCCAAAGATTCAGCTGGACAGGCATGAGGCATTCTTCTGAGTTGATTGGCCTATGACATTCCCCTGAAAAGAAAGAGTTGAATCTTGACCTCCGGCTTAAGGGGAAGAAGAGCTTAGTTGACACCAGTTCTGTTATCGTCAGAGTCAGACTGTATCTTAACGATGGATATTAGCTCTGTCTGCTAGTTGGCTGTTGATTTCATTTAGTTGACCGAGAATCAGGAGCAGCACCATAAGGGGTCGGCGCCAACAACGGCTGCCTTTACTCGACAGTACACGTTCGCTTCGCTCACTAAAAACAAGCAAGGGATACAACCAGCTTTCGCTTACTTGTGCGGAGCTTCCCTTCCTTCGCTAGCTCGCTGCTCCAGATAACGAATACAAATAAATAAGGATAAATAAGAATGAATGTCACGTACGGCGCTGCCGAAGGAGCTCTTTTAAGAGCCCACCTCGAATACTAAAGAAAGGAGTGGCTAGACAGGCAACCAAAGGATGAGGGGCAGGCAGGTAAAAGGACTAAATAAAGTAAGATTAACCAGAATATACGTTGCTTACGGCACGGCAGAGCCAGCTCTTGAGTTAACTCGGATAAGCTACCTTTTAAAAACACTAGTCAAAGGCAACAGCTTCCAAAATCACACCTTCTGAGTTCGGGGAGACCTGTGAAGAGCGAGAAGAGAACTCAAAACAAGGGCGTAAAGCAACTCGTCTCTAATAGAGCATGTTGTTCGGAGTCAAGAAGGGCAATGCATTCGGATGCTTCATTTAGGAGGAATTCCAGTACATCATGGCGTGGATAACCATAAACATAACCAAATGCAAATGGAATTGAAATGAATGAGATTTAGGAGAGGAAGAAGAAGAAGCAGACGAGTACGGTTCATACGGTTATGCCGCATCTCCATCTCTAGGAGAAGCAGCTAGATCGATTCCTAAACCGCTAATGCCCCCTCTTCCAACTGAAACTCATTCAACAGGAGCAATTGCAGCTTCTTCTATTCTCTGTTTTCCTACCCGTTAGGAGCTCATAACTCGTTGCCTTGAGGATGTCACTAGTGCTTCGCACCTTGCTTTCGCCTGCTCTTCTCACTTTGCTTGGATTGCACCTTGAGCTGAGCCGGGTGCAGATATGCCGACAACCTTGACAATTCTTCTTTTTGCTCCTATTGTGAAGAGCTCAACCGGGAACCGAACTACTTTAAGAGTGGGGTTACGCCCTTTCCTACGTGGTACGAGCTAGTTTCTTAATCCCTCACCCATGCCTTACCCTAGATCATCCTTCATTTTATATGATCTACATTCTATATGTAATTTTTCCCAGGCTATAGTCTGACTAAATTTAAGAATGACCAGCACATGGACCGGATTGGTACTCGAAGGGCTTCCCCTTCCTCGGCCCCTTTCTTCTGTCTTTGACTGACCACAAAAAAGACAACAAATAAACGGAGACGTGTCACCAAAGCAACACTTTCAGGATTAATTACAGGCCATGGTGATCTTCGATCTCCACCATTGGCTTGACCTGAGGCATCGGGGACTCACCACAACCTCCATGCCCATCCAGAGCAGCACACGTTCCTTCCATCGTCTGATCTCCTCCTGAGACTTCTGAGCCTCCTAGGATACTGTCGTAAGCCGCACAGGATTAATATGTGGAAATGGCAAGTACACACTGTGCACCACGATCTTGACGTTGCGGATGACGTCCGGCACCTTAATCCTCATCGGCGCCGAGGTCAAACCTCCACCGGCACCAGAGGTTGTGATAAGCAGCGGTTGGCCTCGTTCCAATGTCGGCGGAGCAGTCCCCACCGGAAGCTTCTCCAGATCCGCGATCGACAAGAAATGGTTCGGCACAATGTGGAACCTGACGTTGCTGATATGATATAAGAGTGAGAACCGGAGAAGATCGAAAGGTCGTCAACGGCGAAGACCGTCATATTGTATTGTTAAGAGTCACAAGCTCGGCGTACTTCACCTTCATAGCGAGGGCTAGGATGCTGAAGCCATTGTTACGGAGCCGGAGCATGGCATCTCTGAGCATCAGGCGCATTATAGCAGGCTGCACCGAGCCGGAAGTCTGGATATGTTGACCAGAATGATGATCTGGATGGAACGGGAACGAGAGCGAGGTCATCCTCTCCACGTCGCAAGAAAACGGAGAGAGCGGAGAGATGAAACCTTGAAGGCCATGAATAACCACCATGCCGTTGTTGAAGAGATCAGGTTGCGTGATCTCCACCCCTCCGATAAAGACCTTAGCACTAGCAGTTGTGCTGGTCTTTCTATTGACCGAATCAGAGGTGAGGGTGATGCAACGGCCTGGACTCAAGGTCTCGATCTTGGTACCAAAAGCAAGTCTCCGCATATAATCAATTGTGAAGAGACCAGGAAGTGCTCACGAAGGAGGTTAGAGAAAGAGCAAGAGAAGCAGGTGCAGAGGGAGGCATCTGATGGAGCGAAGATCGTAGAAGGACCGGTCCAGGCAGAGGCAGCGGTGGCCGCGGAGTCAGAGAGTGAAGGAGCCGCCGTGGCTAGCTCGTGGAAGCCGAGATGGGACAAGATCGGAGGGAGGAGTGCTGTGTGAGAGAAGAACGAGTGTTCTTGGAGTTCTTGTGGAGTCGACGGTGTAGTTGCCGTTGTGGAAGGTGTGAAGCTTGCTTCCAGTCCTTCAATGGCGGTCACCCTCGGGTTGCAGAGCATTGCGAGGATCGAGATTGCGAAGAGCACTGTGAATCGCAAAGAGATGTCCATGGCGGAGAGAGAAAGAAGAGTGAGAAGGCCAGTAAGAGAAGGGTTTCCTTCAGAGAGAATGCAAATAAAAATGAAAGAAATGAGGAGGTAGAGGTATTTATGCGCGAAACTATGAGTGAGGGAGCGGTTTAGAGGCGGTGGTTAGAGAACGATCACGTGCGCGTGAAAGGAGCGTGGAACAGGAATCGGCGAAGCATGACTGTTGCGTGGTTGTTAGAACGTTCTTGAATCTTATTTCAGTTATATTTGGCGGGAAATGTGAAACGGAACGGAAAAGTTTGTAATTTTCTTAATTCAATCGGAAAATTGTTACAAGGCTCGGGAGGGCCAGGATTCATCACTCCAACTTATGATGAGTCAGGCCGGCCGCAATGCTGCGAATTTCCGAGCCCTGTTATACCGGGTAAAGAAAGCCTCAACCAGAACTAAATGTGCCACGGGAAAAAGAATTCTGGGCCCTCTCCTATTCTATATAAAGGTCCATCATAGGGCCCAGAAAGACAGCCGAGAAGTCCATTTTCCTAAGGTGACAAAGAGTGGGCCCAACATATAACCCCAAGCAATCTAACAAGCACACGCAGTCACATAAGACAGGGTTTTCCCATGGGAAATTTCTAAGCTATCTAGTGTGGTAGGACTTTCTTTGATGGTTCATGTAGGCTTGGGTCTTTCATTCGGGCCCTATTGGGGCAGGCACCCTGTGGGCCAGCCAATGCGTATAAGCTTGGGCTTTCTTAACGTGGCTCATTTGACGACTCAGTACATGGATGTCACGAGTCTATTGGCATAGAATATCGAATCTTTTCCACGTAAGCTGGTTGTACAAAGTTTGTTTGTTCATACAGGCAGTGTGATTGGGGGAGATTTTGTTTGCTCCGCAAGGTAGCCAGAGCCAGCCAGTTTTTCATTAAACAGGCATGATAGTCTTCAACTGCAGAAAAGTAGTGCGGAGAACTAGCCAGAATTGTGCCTGCCATCAAATTCGGTGACGCATGGCGGGATTCCTCTACCACTCTCTAAATGGAGGCTCAATAAGTGTCTTCTTCATCAAAATCAAAGAAATTTCGTAATAGCATAGCTATGGATGTTGCAACTTCCAACAGGCTTTCCGCAATTGATGCGGAAATGCGTCAAATACAACAGGCGATTCAAAACCGCCGGAGAACTCTCAATTTATTTTTAAGGAATATTCGAGCGGTAGATTCAGCTGCGGCAGACGAACGCATTCGCACTTCCGCAGCAAACATAAGGAATTTGGAGCTAAGGCTGGAAGTGCTGCGGAAGGAGCAGCTCGAACTCATTTCGGAGGCTGTGTCCCGGCTGTCACACTCGGTGACAGGCAGGGAAGACTAGAAAAAAAAGTAGTTCCTTTATCTTCTTTCTACTTGTTAAGGCCTATCCTTTGACTTATTTCTGTTTCGAAATTAATTAATGTAGTTAGCATAACAGAATGCTTTTAAAGCTCTAGTTCTCTAGGAAAGTCATATGTGGTTTTTTATGTAATGTAGTGTTTTATGTAGTAGTAATTAAGAAATCTTTTGGATTAATGTTTTTTCTCGATTGATAGAAGGACGGATTATATTGTTTTGAACCTTGCTCGCATAAAGTCGGATTTGAATTTCAATCCAACAATCAGGATGGATAGAAAGACATACCATCTGCCCTTTGATTCTCTGGCCGAGTTGGAATTGCATTTTTAGGGGGCAGAAGTTTTTACATTTACATGAGTAAGTGGGAATAAATAATAATATAATTTACTGATGCCTACCGGAAAGCTCAGTAGGGGCTGAGCTAGACAAGCAACTGTCAGCCCTCCAAACAAATAGGCAGGGGAGAGATCCTTACAAATTTTAGATCCGGCTTAAAAGAAAAAGAAAAAAGCATCTATTATATTTATTTATTATACAAACAAATACATATATCGATTCAGTGAGCTAGCCCGCTACAGATGATTGCTGCCTTGCACTTCCAACCGGAAGATAAGATGCCAGGGACAAATAACTTAAAAAAACCTATTATTTTCACAGATCTGCTAAAAAAGCCGATTTGAGATCGTTTATCCAGGAAAAGGCTACATCTATCGCAAACCTTAAACTCGTGATTGAACTAAATAAAGGAGGCCATTAAGAAAGAAGGTTTTTATCACTACACGAGTAAGAAGTTACTAGCCGCCTACTCTATATCTATAAAGAGAGACGGATTTCGCCTGCCACTCTACCGAGCTAACCAGAGCAGATGAGCATCTCTTTCAAGAAAGGATTGAACAAGTGATTAAACATCTGGCGGGGGAATCGACCTACTTTTTCAGATGATTTGTGGACGGATGGCCAATAGCCCCGTTACCAATTCAACCGATTGAGAGAGAGAGGCCCATGCTTTCCTTAGTTTGGATTTCGAGAGGTTGGTCTGGCCGATACCATCCCCGAGTGGGATTGGGCTTTTTGTACCTAGTGCCTAGAGAAGTGAGTAGGTTACCTGCTAGTGGGTTTAGGATTGTTGATTCTTCACTGAGTTCCCCTTTCATTCCCGAAATAGGGCCCCAATTTATACTATACAGACGATCAACTGATTCTTGATCCTTTGAGGATGGATGTAAATGAGGGCACGTAACGATGCTTGAGTTGACGGTCTACCCTGTCAACACGATCAACCAACTCTTGAATTGTGCGGCAATCCTCTTTGTAGATCATCGGTCTTTGTCTTGCCATGGTTTGAATTGGGAAATTCGGTTCTTGGTCTGATACATAGGGCAATCCACTCGAGTATGCGACTGCCTAAAGATGATAGACCTGCATGCGATTGATAGAAGGCTTCGACCTCCGGCACGCATCTCTTTTCTTCCCACGCATCATATAAGTAAGCCATATCTAAGGAGCTCTAAAGTAAACCCAAGCTAAGTAAACTTAGCTTAGCTCGAATTGGATTTCTTACTCCAGAAAAGACAGACTAATCTTAAATAATGCGCACACGTGAAAATTACCCCGCAGGCTGACTCTTCCAATCCAACTCGAGAAAAAAAAGCTGGGACTACGACTTGCTTAGTGCAGGGCTGCTTGTCGTGATTGGTTGGACACTCTATTAAGCTTTCCCAGCAAGTCTATTGAATGGGGTACGAAAGATTGCTATTCAAAGCATCGTTAAGAGCTTAAGTAATACCTGGGGGGCTTCTAGGGAGTAGTCAAGATAAGATGACTCTGATCTTTCCTTCTATGGAGCCGGATGTGAGCTTCTCGCCTACTGATCTTACTCAAAAAGAGTCAATGGGAGCGGACACATCAATAGCAGCAGACGCAGAGGAAGAAATCCTTGCTCTTCGGGCTAAGATGCTGACTTTTCCGTGGAAAGAGTAATGAGAGGAAAGCCTTGACCTTCCCTTGTTCTACCCTTCGAACTCGGAGATTGAAAGGTGATTGAAGAAGATCACTCTATGCAGCGACAGAGGCAAGATCTCTATATGTTGATAGGACTGGGTCCCCCTTTAGAGATAGGGGGAGAGATAAAGCAATCGGCAGGGAGGCATTACTCCCACACGGAAAAAAAAACGTGCTACCAACCTTTCCT